TTTGGGGAGACCCGAAGACCCCCAGAACCACCCAAAGGCCCCATTCTAATAATAAACTACCCCCAATTCCTACCCACTTATAAACTCTAACCAAACCAACCTTGTGGCCCCCAGACTCCCCCGGGGTAGCGAGAGCCCATTAGAAGGGAGTAACCTCCCCCCAGCTAAATAAACACTTAAAATACCACAGCCCACAACCAACCAAAACACCAACACCTGTTGATTTGCCAAATGAGACATTTGTAGGTGTTGGCCAAGCCAACCAGTAAAACCCACACCAAGGACACAGCCAACCCAACCCCGTTACAAAACCATCTATAAAAATAGAACTCACTTACTTATCCAAATTAAAAATACAATCCCCAACACCCCAACCAACCAACCCCCCCCCNANNCTATTTAAACCCAACCACGAAGAAATAGCTTCTACTATACTACGGAATTCATACAAACCAAGACAAACCTAACTCACACACTACATTATTTAAACCCAACCACGAAGAAATAACTCCTCCCATGCTACGAGATTCATACAAACCAAGACAAACCTAACTCCCACACTACATTATTTAAACCCAACACCCCAACCCCCAAAACCAACCAATCCCCGTATCCAGGCGTTAATTTTACCCGCCTAAGATGGGGGGTTTTTTGTGGTTGTGGGTAAAGACCCAGCGTCATCTATATATTAAAAAGTTACATACCCTATACTACGAGATTCATACAAACCAAGACAAACCTAACTCACACACTACATTATTTTGTCCAACCCAAATAACTATACAGGCAAACCACTTACCTCCCCAATAATAATTTTATTAACTAAAATTGCAAAATAGCAGGGGTGGGATTGCCCACAACAGGGGGGAGAAAACCCCCCAGTATTTTTTACCTACCCCACTAAATAAACTAAACCACACCCCCTACCATACCAACCCGACCATCAAAACACCTACCCCCACCAATAACCCCCCCAACCTTAAAACACCACTCCCACCCAATCCTCACAATCGCCTACTTACTACCAACAAACCCCTATCCAAAACCCACCCAACCCAACCCCTTATACCTACAAACACCCCCCCACCCTCACCAGGCAAATACTCCAAACCACCCCAACCCAAAGTCCTACTGGGGTTTAAAATAACACCCAGAACACCTAGACCAATAATTAATAAAATTAAAAACTTCGCTACTACTCATCCCATTCCCCAAAATTGACCCCCCAACACCCAACCACACAATACAGACCCCACCCCCAACCACAATGGAGTAAAACCCCCCCAACCAACCACCACGCCACAACCACAATAGCTCAACAACCGCCCCCTATAAAATACCGTGCCCACAACCCCACACAAAAACAAACCCCTACACCCCCAGCTTACTAAACCCCCCTCTTGGTCAACTAAGGCATCCTTTGAATATAACCCACTTAAAAAAACCAACCCTTTAAGACTTAACACACTAACACAAAACCTACAAAACCTAATCAATCCAAAATTCTCAAATAACCGAACGTCCTGAGAATGTTGGTTGTTTAACAACCCATACCCAATACAAATAAACATATTGGCCTTAAAAAATGCATGGCAAATAAGATGCAACAAACACAACCCCCTCAACCCACTCCCCAAAGCCACACTCATAAACCCCACCTGACTTAAAGTAGAATAAGCTACAATCTTCTTACCATCCCTTTCAAAAAACCCTCACAATCTTGCCAAAAACACCGTCCATAAACCCAACACCCCTACTTCTCAGCTGTCAGTGCTTAAACGAAACAAAACATAAACTCCTGCTGTAACTAAAGTAGACCTATGAACCAACGCAGAAACAGGGGTTGGGGCTGCCATGGCAGCCGGTAACCAAGACATAAATGGATATTGCGCACTCTTAGTCATTAAACCCAATAATAACACCAAAGCAAGGGGGGTTGTGAAAATTCTTCACATCTCCCCATCCCCCCCCACTACACAAACACCCACCACCCCCATTAAAAACCCATCACCCAAACGATTTACCAAAAAAGTCTTCACACCACACCTCCAAGCCCGAGCCCTAGCATAAAAAACAACCAGCAAAAATCTTCTAAGCCCCAACCAATCCCATCCCACCAAAACAAAAAAAACATTTGAAGAAAACAGCAATAACACCATAGAACCAACAAAAAGACCCAGTAAAATGAAAAACCCTCTTTTATAGCCCCCCMTATACTCMATYSCAAATATCCACACCACACCCACAATTATACCCAAGGTAGCCCCAAAAACACCCATTCTTTGATCTACTAAAACCAATAAGTCTACCCCACCCCCCCACGAAACACCCCAAACACACCCTGCGGCTCCCCACAACCAAAGCCCACACACCACACACCACAATACTAATAATCCCATAATCACACCATTCTCCTAAAAATAGCCCATACTATGAGTAACACGCATACAAACATACTGACGACACAACAAAACATTCAACCCCAGCACACAAAAAAAAATCAACCCCAACAAAATACCCAAATCAAAATTACTACTACCCCCATTCCAATCTAAACCCCCCCCCACACCCAACACAACCAAACCCCACCCCCCAACCACAGACACACCCGCCACAACAGCCCAGCTAACTGAAGCACTCATTAATGAATTACACCAACAAAAAACAAAAAAAAATAATATCACAACCGCCCCGGCGTACACCACCACCAAAATCACACTAACCCACACCCACCCGCCAATGAAACCCCCAATACCAAATAAAACAACCCTAACGAAAAACCTAAACAATAGGCCCCAACCAGGACCAACCAATCCCACTACACCCAACAAACCCCATAATAAACACCCCTCCAATCTACCAAACATTCGCTACCCCTTCCACAACAATACCCCACAATATACCTCCCAAACCACAAACCACACTACAGCCCTAAATAAAAAGTATGCAGATCACACCCCCCCCACCCCATCTACCACCAACTGTAGTAATAAAATTAATTCCACATCAAATACTAAAAATAAAACCAACAAATAATAAAATCGAACGGAGTAAAACACAGTTCCACCTAAACCCCCAAACCCACACTCGAAAGGGGCTAAAACGCCAGCTCCCATTGAGTGAGACGCCACACCCACATACCACACTCCAAGCAAACCAGCTAACACACACCCCACCACCCCCCAACAACACAATAATACCACCATCTAAAGGTGTGGGCTTAAAGCCCAAAATCAAGTTAGAAGCTTAATATTTTACCACTTAAACTAACACCCTTGAGGGGCTAACGCCACCTTGTGGGTTTGAGCCACATATAATTTTACCAATTCTACTACCCCAAAAACAATTAACTTTTATGTAATGGTGGATTGTAACTCCACAGGTATGCCAATTTACCTATAATTGTTTGTGGGTCGGTCCTTACCCTCTAAGCTGCTTCAAAGCTAAATTTTGCTATTAATATCTAAACTAGGCCCACAAAGATGTGGGCTTAAAGCCCATTGATTGGGCTCAAACCAACTATTTTACCACTTAAACTAACATCTCATCCACCCTACCGCCTGCGCGGCTCCTTTGAGACCACAACTCAATATGCCACCCACACCCAAGGTGGTTAACTTAAATACACACCCCAACCAACCAAACCGACCACATAACCACACCCCCATAAACCACACCCCAACCACCCGCGCGCAAGAAAAAAATAAAATATCACAAAAATTGCACAACTAAACACACAGCCAACAACACCCCCCCCGCACCACCCGCCAAAAATACTCTTAAAAGTCTAACCTTAAAATAAAACAAAGGTGTGAGTGGAAAACCCATCAACCTAAGCAAGGCGGCACCAACCAACACGGAACTCCCAATGCATGTGCCAACCAAAACACACCCAAACCTCAACCTGTACACCACAAAGTATCACAAAAAAGGCCACACCCCTAAATAAAACAAAGGAACACCAACACACGCATCCAACAAAGATAACAACCCTATACCCCAGCGGAAATCACCCCAATCGCCGTACTCCCCAGTTCCATAAATTAAACAACATAAAACCGTAACTATTACCGCGGCCCATACCACCCAACCTCCACTAAGGAGGGTATACAAATAAACCTTCTGAACAGTAGCTAATAAAAAAATACTAATCCAACTAACAACCTTTAAAGCCTCTAAATACCATACGAAATAGGGGGCAAGGCCCAACTTCACACAAATACCCACTATGCTCAAAACGCCACCACTCCCCAAAGCCCAACCAACTAAAAACCTCAACCTCCCCAACATTTGGACAAAATAATAACGCATAATAAATACCCCCAACAATGGGGCCAACCCGAATAAATTCAACTCTAACCCCAACCACACCACCAATGGGGACTCTGACAACATCACCACAAGGGCTCCCAACAACCTCACTAATATACACAATAAAGCCATCTACTCCCCACCCAAACCAATTCTAACATACAACTACACCCACTAAAAATCAAACCCCTGCCGCCACTAATAGCCCAACACCCCAACCCCACACCATCAACAAATCATAACGATACCGCGGGTATGCTACCCGCAATAACAAAAATCCCAACCTCAAACTAGCAGTTCCAATAACCAATCTGGCCGCGCCTCCACCCCAACCAACCAAACTAATCATAACACCCCCCCAAAGCATAGCCCCGTACTCGCCCAAAAACAATAACGCAAATGGAAAACCACTAAATTCCACGTTAAACCCAGATACTAACTCACTTTCGCCCTCAGCAAAATCCAATGGGGCTCGATTAGTCTCACATATAAATAACACAAACATTAAAACCAAACAAACACCCCTAACCCACCAACCCCACCCAAACCAATCCCCCAACCTAAACCCCCCCCATACTAAAAATGGTAAAAAAATAACACTCATAAAAACAACCTCAAATGAAACTCTCTGTGCTGCAGACCGAGCTCCACCCAACACACTATACTTAGACCCACTACCCCAGCCCCCCACCGTCACCGGGAAGACCCTCAAACCCATAAAAACTAAAAAAACTAAAAATGATAGGGGTGTATAGTACACGCCCCCCAATCAACAGGGATAAAGGCCCCATCTGAATAATACACATAAAAATAATACTAATGGGCATCATAAAACAACCAACTCCAACACCGCCCTCCCTCCCCACCAACCCCCCTTTCTAAGTAACTTCAACGCGTCACCCAAGGGTTGTAACAAGCCCAAAGGTCCCACCTTAGCCGGACCCTTGCGCGACTGGCCGTATCCCAAAACCTTTCGCTCCAAAACAGTATACCAAGGCACACATACTAAAACTCCCGCGCAACCTATACAAACACCCATATTTTTGGTAAGAGGATAAAACCCATCTTCGGGTTTACAACCCACTAGTTTTATTAAACCTACTCACCCACCCCTCTTCACCGTAGTACACGCCCATAAGTAAAACAAATACAAACGCCTGAATAACACACACCCCCAACTCAAATAATAAAAACCCCAACATAATCCCCCCCATCAACTTAATCCTAACCATAGCACTTCCCACCAAACACAATATTAATTGACCTGCCCCCATATTAATACTCAACCGGAGGGCTAAAGTGAGGGGGCGAACGCCCACAGAAACCACCTCCACCACATTTAACAAGGGGACTACAAATACAGGAACACCATAGGGGGTTTGGTGGGCAAGCCAACCACAACCATCCCACTCCCACGTTCTACCCACAACCACTAAAAAAACCCACATTGCCAATAAAAACGTGTACACTACTTGAGCCCCAATATGGAAACTACCAGGAACCACCCCCCAAAAATTTAAACTTAATAAAAACAAAAAAAACACGCCCATACTAAGCCTATCTCTGTAATCCCCCCCCAACCGACCTACTCCCACCCACTCAACAGATACAACAACCAACACCAACACCAACCCCCTCATAAAAATTACCAGAGAACCACACAAATCAAACGTATTAAACACCTACCCAACCTGAGCTCAACTCACACCCAAACGACACACCACTCCACACGACCGCTAAATTCCAACCCAACACACCACCCCCAATCCCCACCCACCCCCATACAACAACAACCCCCCCCACAACCCACCCAACACGACCCCCTCACCACCAAACAAACCAACCCGAGAGCCTTGGCCAACCAACAAATATATGTACATCCCGTATAACCCCACTAAAAACACGTATAAAATCAACCCCCACACAAGAGCCCTCACGTTAGAAACCACCATACCCATAATTAACACCTCCCCCACAAAAGAAATAGAAGGTGGGATTGCCCTGTTCAATACGACCAAACCGACCAAAACAACCAACCCACCCCCACCCACTACCCCAACACCCCCAACCAAACCACGGAACCCAACCACCTGGTAATACTTCTCAACAAAAAAAAATAAGCCTGCTCTAGCGAACCCATGGCCCAAACTAATAAGCACAGCCCCCAACACTCCTACTTCACCCAACACACCACCCACACCCACACACAAAAACAACCCCATGTGAACAACACTCCTATATGCAACCAAAACCTTATAATCAACTCTTCGAAAACAGACCCAAGACCCACACACCAAACCCCACATGACCCAACCCCAAAATACCATCGGGGTTGGTACCCCAAACTCATAAAATCGGAATATACCATAAACCCCAGTCTTTAATAAAACTGCCGCTAAAATCACACTTACAAGGGTGGGAGCCTCAACATGGGCCTTTGGTAATCACAAATGCACCCCGTAAAGAGGTAGCTTTACCAAAAAAGCTAACATACAAACCCACCCACATACAATTGGCTGAAAGCCCAACCACATCAAATTCCCCCACCCGTCCCTTCTATAAACACCAACTCTAACCACTACTAATAATAATGGTATACTAGCTGTGGCCGTATATAATAAAAAATACTCCGCCGCTAATAACCGCTCCGGAGTCTTACCAAAACCCACTATCAAAGCCCACATAGGTATAAGGGAAGCCTCAAACGTTGCATAAAAAAATAACGGGTGATCCCTAGAAAAAAATAGTAGAAGTATAATAGTTAAAATAAAAAGAAGGGTGCCAGCACCCCCCACCCACAAAATTCCGCCAAATAACACCACCAACCACACAAACCACCAACCAACCCCATCTACTCTTAATAACTCACCAACCAAAACACCCCCACCCCCACATACCAAAATCCAACCCAGCCCCAAAAATACCCACCTTAACACAAGGGTGGGGAAAACCCACCTATGGAATGACAATCCAGTGTTCTGGGTATATTTAAACTACCACCCCCTACTTGGAACCATAAGGTCCGCCAATGGAGCTTAAACCCAACATAATTACCCTCTACTACAAATAGAAGTAAGCAGGTAGCCCACCAAGGGTTTTGCAAACCCCCATTTCTATATATATTTAAACTACACTTACCACCTCCCCCCAACCAACTGGTAATTGAGAAGTATGAATCCCCTAGTATTTTCACAATTTTACTTATGGGGGGCGTGGTGAACCAATCTTAATGTGGTATTTTAAGTTTTGAAGACCCATGGTCTTTAAAATTTAACCTACCACCACCCAGCGGCACCTTTTAGTACCACTACTATGTTACGACTTCTCCACTATTAATAGGGGAGTGACGGGCGATATGTACGAATGTGGGAGCCGCCGATCTTCACACCACCACACAATCATTTTGGTGTTACTTCCGAGTACAGGGGGTACCCGCTTGGTATTCCAACCACCAAGGCCCCCAAATATTAATTAAAACCTATAGCACAACCAACCCCAACTTATAGCAGCATGACGACCTGTGTTAACTTAACTAAACAAAGAAAATTTTATACACCTACCGTGTTCCCTCCACATCGGATATACACTAGCAAACCTAAAAGTTAGCAAACTAATTGGAGGAGTATCCGTTTACGGGCCATGCCGCCCCGGGCGGACCACAAACCACCAAGTTGTTAAAGTTAATGCTTTAGGAAGCCTTTCTAGCCCCAGAGTACGGGGGTATCTAATCCCATTCCCTGTAAACAGAGCCTACTACACTAACCATAAGCCCCCGTATCAACAAAATCTATCCAAACCCCCTTTAACAGACCTGTTCAACACATTCTATACGACGCATACTTTTGACCTAAGAAGGAACCAGAGGTGGGGTATAACCGCTGATGCTGGCACCCCAATTAACACCTCAATCTCCATACCCGAAACCTTACACTAAAGTGCTACAGCCTCCCACCCTAAGATACTAATCAAAACCTCCTAATAAATCCAAATACTATTTTATATGTACTTCAATCCTATGGGTAGCACGAAAAACATTCCAATGGCCACAACTAAACCACCTAATAGTGCATGGGTTTTACCGCCCCAATCTTACAAAAATTATGTTACTTTAAATTAAACTACACGCACCACAGGGGGGCATTCACACCACCAAGCACTCCTAAAGCACCCATACTTCAACATTCTACTACCCCTGCMCAAAACCCATCAACACCAGCCCCCCAACCCCTCCAAAATAAACCAAACACCATAGCCGCCCGTAACCCACATATGGCTCCTCGATTGGACACGCTCCACCCAAAGTCAAACAAAAAAACCTAACCACCCACAATCAAAATAGATTTTGTTGAACTAAAGAATGGTGTGGTATGCCCCCCATACTAAATAACAACAAAACACACACAAAAGCTATCAACGCAACGACCCCCCCAACCTTACTAGGAACCGCGCGCAATACTGTGTATGCCGCCAAAAAATACCACTCCGGCTGAATATGCTCTGGGGTGGTTAGAACTTTAGCCCCAATAAAATTTTGGGGTTCATCCAAATCATAAGTAAAAAGATAAATATACGCCAAGCCACACACAACCACAAACCCCACCACATCCTTTCTCAAAAAATAAGGAAAAAACAACCGCCTATCACAAAAAGACATAACCCCAAGGGGATTAGATTTCCCACCCATATGTAGTAAAACTAAATGAACAATCAAACCCACCACTAAAACAAATGGCAATAAAAAATGGAGGGAATAAAACCGCATAAGAGTTGGGCCATCAACCCTGAATGCCCCCCAAATCCATACTACCAATTCCCTCCCCACCACCCTTAAAAAATTAGTTATAACAGTAGCCCCCCAGTAACTCATCTGCCCTCACGGAAGAATATAACCTAAAAACCCAACACCCATCCTAATAACCAACAATACCACACCACTAACCCACACCCCCCACATAAGAGCCCCCCCATAATAAACCCCCCGACCAATATGTAAAAAAATCAAAGCGAAAAATAACCTACTACCAAGCACATGAATATTCCGAACCACAAACCCACCCCATATATCACGACCAACCCCATCCACTAACTCAAAAGCCACACCCACAAATGCAGCATAATTAAACGACAGTAACAACCCCCTACAAATCTGACCTACCAAAACTAACCCCAACAAGCTCCCCCCTTTCCAAAAATAAGAAATATTTTTAGGACAATTAAAATTACATAACACCCCCCACTGACTTCGCCAAAGTCCCCGAACCAAACTCAACATTCATCTACGCATACCAATAAACCAGTAAAAAAAGACATACCCACACTACGTCCACAAAATGCCAATACCACAAAGAAAGCTGCAACCCCGCGTGACACCCAGAAGATACCACTTGAACAAAGCCCTTAATGGCACAAAGCCCTAACAATACCCCCCCCACGCACACATGAAAACCATGCAAACCAGTTAACATATAAAACCCACTGCCAAAAATACCCCCACCTAAAGAAAATAAAGCGTGAGCGTACTCCCAACCCTGAAGAATTAAAAAAATCAGGCCCAATCCGGCCGAAACAATCAACAACCCGACCCTACCACCACGACCCCCGAGGGTTTGGTGGTGTGCTGCAGTTACTGTAGCCCCTGAACTTAATAAAATAACCGTATTTAAAAAAGGCAAACCAAGGGCATCAACTACTAATGGACCGCACTCGAAGGGGGGTCAACAACAACCAGCCCCCACTTCGGGGTTCCACCTATTAGACAAAAATGCTCAAAAAAAAGAAAAAAATAACATGAGTTCGGTCAAAAGGAATAAAATAAACCCAAAATACAAACACCTGTTAAAATTAAACAGGTGGGCACCCGATTGATTCTCGCCCACTACATTTCGGCACCACTCATACACCCCAACCAACACTAGTAATAAAGAAACCCAACCAACTAAAACACCCAGCCCCCCCAAAACATCCCAACACCCCTCTATAGCCCTCTTAATAAGCCCAACAATCCCAATTGAAACAAAAACAGGCCAAGGTCTCTCCCGGACCATAAACACCCCCACACTCAAAGAATAATGCACATGCCTAGCCCCAGCCCACGGGGGGTTTTAAAAACCACTACCCCATTATCAAAAAAGCCTACTCCTATTATAGTACCCCGTGTGGTGAGCGGTAGGTATCTGAACACACACCGGGGTTGGAAACCCCACAGTCTACACTTAAACCTACTGCCGCCGGCACCCTACGCTATAGACCTCCCCCCAATAACCCCAGAAGGATTCTCCCTCCCCTCCCGCACCATTCCCCTCAAACCGAACCCAGCCCCACATGTCAACACAACTACCCACATCACACCTACCTCTACACCAACACCACTCACCACACCCACGAAAAATCACCTTAGCCCAATTAATTCCACCACAATTAAAAATGATAAGGCCCAATTTGCCACCATTCACAAACAAACACCCTGAACCAAACATAAACCACCCAAAAACCCCAACTGACCATACAACACAAACATAATTAAATGCCCTAAAACCATTACAATCCTTTCGTACTAGCAACAGTCCCCAACAGATAGGAACCAACCTGACTCACGTCGGTCTGAACTCAAATCACGTGTGGGTTTAAAAGCCGAACAAACTCACCAAACGCCATGCTACTAAGCCTGGTGCCCACGATTCAACATCGAGGTAACAACACCCCCCACAATATGACCTTTAGGGGGGTTTTGTCCTGTTACCCCCAGAGTACTTTTCATCGACCAAAAAACTTTGACTACGCCGACCGTCTACCGGCGAGGCCCCATCGAAAGCTTAAAAACTCAAAGTTCTGGGGTCTTCCCGTCTTGTTAAAATTAAGCCCCGAGCCCTTCCCCAGGAGTATTAATTTCCCATTCCTATAAAGCGGGGTGTACCCCTTGAACCATTCAAACCAGTCACCAATCAAATGACAAATAATTATGCTACTTTAATAAATACAAAGCCCTTTACCCTTCGGCAGCGAGCAGGTCTTACCGGCTAACGCACAACCACCAGCAATGTTTTTGCAAAACAGTGTGGTACACCCCCAAGCACTTAAAAGAAAAATAATGTTTAACTAACTTAAAAACTAGCCCACCTACCTACTTATCCACCCATTTTAAATCCACGTTAGGAATAATTTGAATTAGCTCAAGTATGAATACATGGTGTTGGTTGTTTTCACACAAACTACCAGAAAGCAACCTTTATACCCACCAATACTAAACAAAACCCACCCCATGAAATCCCCACCAACCCCATAATGGGTGGTGCTCAACGTCATTAATCTACCAGCTATGTTGGGGGTCGTGTAATATATCACTACCTACCCCAGCTTATACCACCTTAACTTAAAGCGCTTAAAAGCCCTTACGCAAAGCTGGGGTAAAATCCCCCCACTTCGGGGGCGAGACATCAACTCCACCCTAAGAAAACAGTAAAACAAAAAGTCCCACATAACAACACCACTAATCTCAACCCCAGCTCCAAAGCCCAGTATGGGGGAGTGGGTTTGCCCACACCTTGGAGTTAACAGCCCCTTATGCCCACACACTACCCCCCAGAAACGAGACCATAGTCAATTGGGGGGTAAGAACTCCCCAGTATTTGTTTTACTTACCGTCTCTCACTCTTTACACACGTTCCCCTGTAGCCGAAATACAATATGCTTAAACACTCAAAGAGCTCTACCCGAGGTCAAACATCACCCCCTTGAGAACGCAAATCCCACGGCCTACGAGCTTTACCCACCTAGCCTACCGAGTATAAACCCCACCCCCACAGACACCCAACCTCCTCTGAGACCAAAACCCAGCATGCATAACCACACCCTATGGGGCACAATCCACCACCTCTACAGCCAACGGCATAAACCTGTGGTTAGCCCCACAAATCTCAGAACACTGGCCATAAAACTTCCCGTAAATATCCAATAAAATCACCTGTTGATTTAAACGCCCAGGCACTGCATCCACCTTAACACCAAAGGCTGGAACAGCAACACTGTGAATTACATCACACCTGCTAGTTACTACCCGAGTAAGCCCATAACAAGCAGGAACAGGAAGGTCTACCTCCAGCAAGCGGAAATCACCAACACCTAAAAGAGAAGTTGGAACCATATACATTTCACCAGACCACCCAAAAGATGATGCCCCCCACCTAGTAAAGCTTCAATACCATTGGTGGCCAACAAACTTTAAAACTTGGTTGGGGGCATTAGCATCCGGACAGTCGATAAAATAAAGAACACTTAGAGATGGAAACAAAAATCTAACAACCAACCCCCCGGGGATAATGGTTCAATAAGTCTCCAACTCATCAGATCCCACGTATGAAGCTGTAAACCCCCCAGCACACCAAACCCACACCAACAACCCCCCCACTAATGACATAACTCCAACCAATAAGTGTAGCAACAAAGAATGACCTAACATCTCCTCCTGACACACCACAGACCCAGGACCTACAAACCCCACACGATAAAACAAATACATACACGAAATCGCCCTAACCCAAAAAATCATGCTCCGAAACAGGCAACGACCCAGAAACCCACTCCACCTGGGATGAATTGGCAGAGCCAAACACAATACCCCGAACAACAGCCAACCTCTCCCATAAAGCATAAACAAAAAGCACCAACCTTAGACTAACTAATAATCTCCCCACCCTACACACACTATTCCAATATAAAAACCCATCACCGTACTCCAAATAACGTCGGGGCATGCCCCCCATTCCCATAAAATGTTGAGGAAAAAACGTTAAGTTAGCCCCAATGAAAATCATAAAAAATACCACCACCATCAGAACATAATCCAAACACACCCCAGTAATTACCGGCCATCAATGAACCAAGGCCCCCATAAACCTAAAAACAGCCCCTAACGACAAAACATAATGAAAGTGGGCTACCACATAATAAGTATCATGAAGAGCAATATCTATCCTAGCATTTGCTAACACAATACCAGTCAACCCCCCCACAGTAAAAAGAAACAAAAACCCCCTCACCCACATAACCACCACGCCTCCCTCAACCCAAGCTGCGCTACCCCATAAAGTAGCTAATCAACTAAAAATCTTAACCCCAGTAGGCACACCAATAACTATAGTAGCAGCTCTAAAGTAAGCACGGGTATCTACATCCAACCCAGCAGTGTACATGTGGTGAGCCCACACCAAAAACCCCAAAAACCCAATACAACCCATAGCATAAACCATAGCAGTATTACCAAAGGCCACCTCCTTCCCCGAATAAAAAATAACCATTTGCGACACTAAACCAAATGCCGGCAAAATTAAAATGTACACCTCAGGATGTCCAAAAAATCAAAATAAATGCTGGAATAGCAAACAATCACCACCACCGGCCGGATCGAAAAACCTGCCGTTAAAATTACGATCCACCAATAACATTGTTAAACCCCCAGCCAACACTGGCAAAGACAATAACAGTAAGTATGCTGTTATATAAATCCTTCATACATATAACTGCACGCCAGACCAATACTGCTTACTAAGAACTGTAACCGTCACCACAAAATTAATAGCACCTAACAACCTCCTAATACCAGCTATATGCAAACTAAGAATAGCAAAATCAACAGAAATACCCCCTGCCACACTAAGTGGGGGGTAGATTGTTCAACCTGCCCCCACCCCCTCACCCACTAAAAATGCAGTAAACAAAAGGCCCGCAGAAGGTACTAACAACCAAAACCCCAAGTTTTTTAAACGGGGAAAGGCCATATCCACGACCCCCAAATAAATAGGAACCAACATTTTACCAAAGCCTCCAATAAGCCCCGGCATCAAAAAGAAGAAAATCATTATAAGACCGTGGGCGGTAATAAAATTATTATATAAAGCCCCATCTCCCAACCATAGCCCAGGAGTACTTAACTCAATCCGAATAACCGCCGACATACAAGTGCCAATAATACCCATTCACACACCAAACACCAAATATAACACTCCAATATACTTGTGGTTAACCCTAAAACCCCACTTTAATAAACTCCCATCACCTAACAT